GCTGACGAGATGAAAATCTTTGTCGCCATATTATGATTTCTCATAATATGATTTGATTCTAGATAGGAGGGAGCTCAAAAACAAGGTGAAACGATGGAATATGTGAATAAATAAGGCAAAGTTAAACTTAAAATTAGATCGAACGAATAAGAATAATGAAAAAGTTCGGGCGATCAAAAATAAATAAAAGGAGATCAAAAGATGAAAATAGCAGTTTATGGAAAAGGCGGAATTGGTAAATCAACGACTAGTTGTAATATTTCAATTGCCCTAGCCAGACGTGGTGAAAGAGTCTTACAAATTGGATGTGATCCCAAACATGATAGTACTTTTACTCTGACAGGATTTTTGATACCTACAATTATAGATACTTTGAAATCCAAGGATTATCATTATGAGGAAATTTGGTCCGAAGATGTAATCCATAAGGGTTATGGAGGGGTAGATTGTGTGGAAGCTGGAGGGCCACCAGCAGGAGCTGGATGTGGGGGATATGTAGTAGGAGAGACTGTCAAATTGTTAAAAGAATTAAATGCATTTTACGAATATAATGTAATATTATTTGATGTATTAGGTGACGTGGTTTGTGGAGGTTTTGCTGCTCCATTGAACTATGCAGATTACTGTGTAATTATTGCAGATAATGGATTTGACGCATTATTTGCAGCTAATCGTATTACTGCCTCTATCAGGGAAAAAGCTCGTACACATCCACTCCGATTAGCAGGCTTGGTTGGAAATCGTACCTCTAAAAGAGATCTTATCAATAAATATGTAGAAGCCTGCCCAATGCCTGTAATAGAAGTGTTACCTCTTATTGAAGATATTCGAGTTTCAAGAGTCAAGGGAAAAACCTTATTTGAAATGGTTGGATCCGAACCATCTCTTAACTATGTGTGTGAATATTATTTAAACATAGCGGATCAAATATTGTCCCAACCAGAAGGTATTGTACCAAAGGAGATTCCAGATCGGGAATTATTCAGTTTACTCTCTGACCTTTATCTGAATCCTATTGATGAGGGGAGACATAAAAATAATAAGGAAAATTTACTTGGATTTACGACAATTTAATCAACATAGTTATTAATATTTATGTCAGTGAAAGTTTATGAAACTCTTACTGTCGAATGTGAGACAGGTAATTATCATACTTTTTGTCCAATTAGCTGTGTGTCTTGGCTATATCAAAAGATTGAGGACAGTTTCTTTTTAGTTGTGGGTACAAAGACATGTGGTTATTTTCTGCAAAATGCACTTGGGGTTATGATTTTTGCAGAACCCCGCTATGCAATGGCAGAATTGGAAGAAGGAGATATCTCGGCTCAATTGAATGATTATGAGGGATTGAAAAGGCTTTGTATTCAAATAAAAAAGGACAGAGACCCCAGCGTCATCATATGGATAGGTACTTGTACTACAGAAATAATCAAAATGGATTTGGAAGGTATGGCACCCAAATTAGAGTGGGAAATTGGAATCCCAATTCTAGTGGCAAGAGCGAATGGACTGGATTATGCTTTTACTCAAGGAGAAGATACTGTGTTAGCTGCGATGGCACATCGTTGTCCAGAACCAGAATTATTCGTTCGTGAACGAAAATTAACTATGCAAAAACAAAATTACTTCGCTTTTCATTCTATAAAAAAACATGAATTGGGCGAATATGCAAATAGTCCGTCCTTAGTTCTTTTTGGATCTTTGCCGTCCAATGTGGCTTCTCAACTCAATCTAGAATTAAAACGCCAATCCATCAAGGTATCAGGTTGGTTACCTGCTCAAAGATATACTGATCTTCCATCATTGGGTGATGGAGTTTATGTTTGTGGTGTTAACCCCTTTTTAAGTCGGACAGCGACAACTTTGATAAGACGCAAAAAATGTGAATTAATTGGAGCTCCTTTTCCTATCGGTCCGGACGGAACGCGTGCTTGGATTGAAAAGATTTGTCCTGTATTTGGTGTTGAAACCCAAGGTCTGGAGGAAAGGGAGGAACGGATATGGGAAAGTTTAAAGGATTATCTTGACTTGGTACGTGGGAAATCTGTCTTTTTCATGGGAGATAATCTGCTAGAAGTCTCTCTAGCAAGATTCTTAATCAGATGTGGAATGATCGTTCATGAAATTGGTATTCCATATATGGATAAACGATATCAAGCTGCTGAATTATTACTTTTACAAGATACATGTATAAAGATGTGTGTACCAATACCACGAATTGTGGAAAAACCGGATAATTCGAATCAAATACAACGTATACGCGAATTACAACCCGACTTAGCTATTACTGGAATGGCTCATGCTAACCCGTTAGAGGCAAGAGGAATTAGTACTAAATGGTCAGTTGAATTTACCTTTGCCCAGATTCATGGGTTTGCCAATGCAAGAGATGTACTTGAATTGGTTACTCGACCCCTACGACGTCAGAAAAATTTAGAAGACTTGGGTCGGACCACCTTAGTCATAAAAAAAACAAGTTTAAAATGTCCCAGTAATTCTCATTATTATATTATTATAAATTAATTATTTAATTTAATCTATCCAATTTGATTTCGATTATTTCTAAAAATAAGTTGTGGGGTCGATATATAAGAGAGTAAAGATCAAAATTGGGATCAATTCTGTCATTTTCAATTAAATTCGTGGATGTGAACAACTAATATTTATTCTTTTCTATGGGAGATAGAAGATATTTCTATAATAATTTCGCAATCTCCCATACTTCTATGGGAAATTATGATTTATGATAATAATCATAATGTCACACCACAGATGGACATAGAATAGAGATCATTGACACTTTTGGGATTGAGATATATAATTTTAATGTATATTGTTTGATTAATAAAGTGTAAGGAAATAGGCATATAATAAGATAAACAGATAAACTTAAACCATAAGGAGGTTTTATTTTTATATGGTAATCAATATATTAATATGATAATATATCATATTGATATGGCAATCAATATAGTAAGCCAATCAATATATTAAATATATGTAACTAATATAGTTAGTTAATATTATTGCCAATCAATATACAATATAGTAAGCCAATCAATATATAAATATATGTTATTAATATAGTTAGTGAATAATATTGACAATCAATATATTGACTATATATAATTAATATAGTCGTCACATTATTATAAACCCTGTTATTCTATTCCCTTTCTCAAAACTGTTATTCTATCCCATTTCTCAAAAATATACTTAAATCAAACCGTTATAAATAATATTGAAATAATATTGACAATCAATATATTGATTATATATAATTAATATAGTCGTCACATTATTATAAACCCTGTTATTCTATTCCCTTTCTCAAAACTGTTATTCTATCCCATTTCTCAAAAATATACTTAAATCAAACCATAAGGAGTTATATATGATTTTGATTTTTCTCCATTTCGATTTTTTGTGTGGTCATGGGAATTCATTATTCCCTGTTATTCTATCCCAGAATTCATTATTCCCTGTTATTCTATCCCTCTTCTCAAAAATATACTTAAATCAAACCATAAGGAGTTATATATTATGATTATTCAAAATATCAATTTTATTTATAGTCTGGTATCATCATGGGTCCTAACGTTTAGTCCGATGGTCATATTTGGTTTCTATTATGGCTTCTTAACTACATTGCCGATTAGTCCGGCACAGATCTATTATGTAAGATCTTTACTACTAAAAGATCTTAGAATTTACAGGGAAGATAGAATGATTCCTACGGGAGGAATAATTCTCAGCGGTTCTTTTGTAGGTCAAATTCTAGTCTTCTCATCCATTTACCTTTCTCCTATTTATGCAGCATTATGGAAGCCTCATACAATGGCTCTAATGGTTACACCAATTATGTTTTTAATTTTTATTAAGGTACTATTTTGTGATCTATGGGACTCCTCAATCAACAAGTTTATTCCTTGGATCAACAATATAGAAATGGAATTCATTGTTGCACTAATTCTACAATTGCTAAATCCTGCCCTTTTTTTCAGCAAGTCTATTTATAGCAGACTGATAAACCTAATGTTATTTCACTATAGTAGAAGCCTTTTGTTTCTGCTAAGTACCGCCGCCGGATGGTTAAGCGGACAGCTTCTATTCATAAAAGTGACAGAAGTATTCTGTTCACGTGTGGAACATGATTCACCCTTTAGATTGGGAGCAAGAAAACGGCATATTGGTGTAACTTTCCAAATGCTTTTCTTGGGTTACTTTGTACTCATGTGTTATGGTAGAACCCCTACCCCACTAATTACTAAGTGGTTTGGCGATAAATTCTTGAGTCGAGGTCCTCAAGAGGAAGAGGAGGACGAAAATACAAAGGTAGATGATGTTAAAAAAAAAGCGGTAAAAAGAAAAAAGAAGCTTTGAAGAAGAAAAAAGAAGCTTTGAAGAAGAAAAAAAAATCCTTGAAAGAAAAGGACAAAGAGAAAGATGTAATACTATCAGATATCATGTGTAAACCGTGGCCCACAATATTTTTTGATTATCGCCGATTCAATCAGCCATTACGTTATGTCGGTATTGGTGATTTCTTTCTTCGCGGTCCTGTCAAGACCCAACTCGCTGAGTATTTTTTCGATGTTTGTCTCAGTGATGGGCGCCAAAGAATTTCTTTTACAGCTCTACCCAGTATGACTTTCTTTGAGAAAATAGTCAATTTAGGAAGTGAAAATTCTATCACAAATCAGGATCATCTTGATAGATGGATAGTTACCAAAAAAGAAAGAAAGAATTCCTTAGGCAAAGAGCTTGAAGACCGAGTTAAAGCTCTAAGCAATGGATTTCCTGTTGAAAATGTAATGGATAAAAGAGTGAGATTTTCGATAACCAACAGTGGAGAGTGCCTTCCAGAAATAAATGATCCTTTACTGAGCGGGCCATTCCGTGGGGTGATGAATCAATTTAAATCACCGTGGATGTTACCTCCTTTGAACTTGGACGATAAGGGATTTCATTTATTTTTATTTAAAAAGCATCAAAAAGCGAAAGTCCATTTTACCAAGGAATTTGGACTTTGTTCATTCGAACGATCGGAAAAAATCGTTCGACCAAAAAATGAAAATGATAAATTAAAAATGATTTTCAAATGGTGGCTCGATAAAATCCGTGTATTCTTGTTAGAAGAACAGGAAACACGAACATTTCTGGATGAAGTGACATTGAAAAAGTTGTCGAAAATGTTTGACAATATTTATCCAAAAGATTCGTTGGAATATGTTTTATTGGCCCCAGCAGATTTAGAAGCGGAAATAGCTTCTTGTGATAAAAAAATATATAGTAACTATTTGTTGAATATTTTCCTTCAAACGACGGGTACGAAATGGGAATTGCTTCTTAGTATCCTTTCTACAAAACAGGCTTTGCTTTGTGAGCGATTTTTTCTAATGAGATCGAAAAAACTTCCAGATTCTATAATATCTATAGATATTCCTGAAGAGATTTCTTATGAAGATCTTCCTTATCCTTATAAAGATACTATTGATGGATATATAAATATTCCTGATGAAGAAATTCCTCATAAAGAATTTTTTGTCCTTTATAATAAATTCCTGAAATTCAGGGAGTTTTTAAATGATAATGAACCGCGAATTAAAGATTTTAGTAAAATTATTGTGCCTACATGCCCTAGCATACTATTAACAGGCATGTACGATAATATCGCTGTCAAAGATTCCCTGGAGGTTCGTCCAAGAAAAGCTCGAAGTTATCTAGTTATAAAACCCTTTGAAAAAATTGAAGAAGAACGACTAGAAAAGGAAAAACAAAATAAAAAAGGAATTATAGACAACTTCTTAAAACGATTCAAAAAAGAGGAAGAGGAAGAGGAAGAGGAAGAGGAAGAGGAAGAGGAAGAAGAAGAAGGAGAAGGAGAAGGAAACGAGGATGAAGAAGATGATGAGGATCCGATGTCAAAGGATCTACATGTATTTAGTTATCCGCATGAGGGAAATTTTCGTCGGTTCCTAGTCAAAGGAGCTCTACGTTTTAAAAGACGCAAACTTTCATTGTTTAGCATTTGGACAGCAAAACCACGGTCGAGTCTTTTTGAGAGAATAAAGGAGATGACTAAAATGAAAATGCATCACAAATCCAAATCCAAACCTGTACCTAAAGCCAAAATTAAAATTGGAGAGACAAAGGAAGATAAACAGCGGAGGAGTTTTAAAGTATTCGAAAAGTTACTCAAAAAAAAACACAGAGGAAGACGCCGTACGAAAGAATTCTTTCGCCGTACTAAAAAGCAGGCATTCGATTGGGAAATCTTTCACTATGTAAGAGCTACTATATTATTTACTCATACATTTTTGAGAAAACGAGTATATTTACCTTCATTGATAATAGCTAAAAATATTGGTCGTATTTTATTATTGCAGTTACCCGAATGGGAGCAGGATTGGGATAACTTACATAAAGAATTTTATGTAAAATGCAATTACGACGGTTATGAGCTGACAGACGTAGACGTACCTAAACACTGGGTTAGAGACTACCTAAGAGAGGGGATTCAAATTAAAATTCATAACCCTTTTCGATTGAGACCATGGTATGATGAATCTACCACCGAATCTACTCCTAGTGAAGACAATACTAGTTTCTTAACCCTGTATGGAACAGAAGCTAAAAAACCTTTCGGAAAGCCAACGAAAATACCTTCTTTTTGGAAACCTATTGACGAATGGATTCGGGATTACATTGTCCAACGTACAAATTTCATTATGGAATGGCTAAAACCTATTATCGAATGGATGAAACCTATCATCCAATGGATGAAAATTATTGGCCAATCGATATCACTGATTTACTCAAAAATAACAAAAGTATTTTGTAAAAAATCTGAACTTCGACCAGATACTCGGAGTACAGAAAATCTTCAAATGAATGACCGAGTCCCTGTACTGATTCGGACTAGGCCTACGCCTAATATGAAATTTACTCTAGAGATAGTACAGGATCCATTGGAACCAAATCTAATTGAAATCGAAGAAATTGAACCAGATGTACATCTGGAAGATCAAGATCTAAATGAGTTGCCAACTCGGATCAAAAAGATGAATGAACAATATTTGTTAAACTTAGATATTTTAAACAAATTAAAAGCCGATGTTAAAGAGTTGGAAAATAAAATGGATAGGGATCAACCCGGCATAAGCCACAAATTTAAAAGGGCACGGGTTAAAATAAAAATTTGGTTTTTTGGTTTCCGAATAACAATAGCTCGATTCATTACGAGGAAATTGCCATATTTTATGAAGGTTTTTATTTTAATAATGGAAAGAACATTTATTGATCTTAAAATAAGTGTTCTTAATCTCATCCTTTCAAATTTCCATTTTATAATGCTTTTAATGCAATTTAGGATGAATATTGCAGCAATTATCAGAATATTTATTACGAATGGAAATAGAATTATAAGAATAGTCATTAAGACTAGAAATATAATTTTAAACCCAAAAAAACAAGATTTTAAAAAAAAATTTCCCAAGCATATGTAGTTGGAAAGATATGGCAACAAATACGGGCTATGAAGGGGTCTTATGCGAGGGATTTACTACAATACAGAACATCGTATCCTTTAATTAAAAAGGATATCAAAGAATTCCTAGATATGCAAGGAATATTGGATTCTAAAGGGCCTCAAGATTTAAGGGTAAAAGATTGGAAACAATGGTTAAAATGGTGTGCCGGGTACAGAATAGCACCCCAGAAAAAAAAGGTAAAAGGTTCGAAACAATGGTTAAAATGGTGTACTGGGTACATAATAGGACCCCAGAAAAGTAGAAATGTAATTGGTAACCGATTGGGATGGAGTCAATTTGCATCTTTTTTGGGAGACATTAAATTTGCGTCTTTTATAGGACGACTCCAGAAAAAGATCAAAAGTAACAGATATAATCTTTTAGCATATAGTTATCTCGATTATATGAAAGAGGATACTCACGGATCCCCTATACACTATATACCAAAACCGGACAATCAAGCTATTACCAATTTTCAAAGAACCGAAAAGGATTCCGATTACTCCAAGGATTCCGATTACTCCGAGAATTCCGAGAATTCCGATGATTCCGAGAATTCCGATGATTCCGATGATTCCGATTACTTAGAGGATTCCGATTACTTAGAGGATTCCGATTACTCCGATTCCGATTCTTATAAAACTAGTAAGGAGAAAATTAGGAAGGAGAAAATTAGGAAGGAGAAAATTGGGAAGGAGAAAATTAGGAAGGAGAAAATTAGGAAGGAGAAAATTAGGAAGGAGAAAATTAGGAAGGAGAAAACTATAAAGGAGAAAGCTATAAAGGAGAAAACTAGAAAGAGTTCCGATGAATTGACAACTCATAAGAAGCCCTATTACAAATTTCAATTTTGGCTTTTCCCAGAAATTAGAAAAAAAGCAAAAAAAGCAAGAAAACTTGGTGACCTTTTTCCTCCAGACATATTTAGAACGCGTCTTCTTAATATGAATGACTTTGAAGAGTTTAAAATACCAGAGGACTTTGATGTTGATGCTTTTCTTATGGAACTGGAAAGAAAGAGCGAAGAAGAAAAACAAAAAAAACGAGAGGAAGAACAGAGAATTAAGCAAGAAAAAGAACAGAAAAAGAAAGAGAGAGAAGAGAAAAAAGCAAAAAGAATGCAAAAACTGAAGGCGGCAACTACTCGAAAAGAAGTAAAAAAACTGAAAAAGGCATTCAGGAAAGAAGATAAGGATAAGAGAAAGAAAAAAATGAGGGACAAAATGAAGGAAAGAAAGGATAAAAGAGTAAAAAAAAAAGCTGAACAAGCTAAAAAACGGGCTGCTCGACGAGCTGAACGAGTTAAAAGAGACAAAAATAGAAAGAATCTAAAATATAGAGACTTTCTAGTTCAAGACTTTAGGAATCTTTATCACAAAGACAAAAAAGAAAGAAAACATCCCGAAAAATTTCGAGTAGACAAAAAAGAAAATACTTTTAAACTAGATGCTGAAAAAAAAGCACAAGGTGACAAAAAGGGATGGGATGAAGTTCATTTTCAATTGGATTTTGGATTGGATAATGAAGAAGGATTGGATAATAAAGAAGGATTGGATAATAAAGAAGGATTGGATAATAAAGAAGGATTGGATAATGAAGAACAAAAAAAAGAAGAAGGAAAAAAAGTAAAAAGAAAAAAACTAACAAAAGGAGAAAGAAAAAAGCTAAGAGAAGAAAAAATAGAAAAGAGAAGGAAAGAAAAAGAAGAAAGAAAAAGACAGAGAGAAGAAGAAAGAGAAAAAATAGAAAAACAAAGACTAGAGAAAAGAAGAGCGAATAAATTGGCGAATCGAGAAAGGGCGAAAAATGTACTTAATTGGAGAAATAAGTACAAGCTGGGAAACCTGTTTATATATCCTTGGGTTAAAAGTGCCAGAAATGCGACACGTTTCTTAGACCCAAAGAAATTAGGCAACGATAACTTTGCATATAAAGTAGCTAAGCCATATATGGATAACGGAGAACTTGACTTAGAATTATTAGAGCTTATGATGTATATGGGAAATTATTTCAAGGATAAAGAGAATACATTTAAGAAAATTTTGTGGGATGCAAGAAGACGGTCTATGCCACTTATACCGGGGTACTTTAATGACCGATTCCTTATATATAAAATTGCAAGTTTTTTATTGAAATTAAAAAGTAAAGGGATTGATGTAAATCTTTTTGATGAATCTGTCCGACGCGGAAAAATAGAAACTATGGAGGATGAAAATGAAAAAATTTCAAGTTCCTTCATTTTCGAATATATTTTTATTCCAAGACGTCGTAGAGAATTTCGAATTTTGAATCGTTTGAATCTGGAAAGCACTTTAGGTGAAAGTGCAGGATTGTCAAATAGTAAAGACATAAAGAATGACGAAGAACTCATTGAAAAAGACGAACATCTTAGCATAGATACAAGAGAAAAGATAAGACGTTTTCTTTGGCCTCGTTATCGATTCGAGGATCTTATTTGCATGAATAGATATTGGTGGAATACAAATGATGGGAGTCGATCTGTTATGTTGAGGGTACGTATGTACCCAAAAATAGATCATTGGGAACATGTACGAAATAGTTTGTATCAAACCTCTCAAAGTTTTTTAAGAGAGATTCTTCCAGATCTGTTAACTCACCTCAAAAGTTTCTTAAATATAAGGGTGCGAAATGTACCTAATGAGGTAAAGGATACAAAGGATACATAAATGAGCTCTATCAGGGCGGCGCCCCTTCCTTCAGGGCGGCGCCCCTTCCTTTTGGTCGAATATCTAACTAAAATCTTAGGGGATTTATAAATTATTGCTTTAGAGTTCCCAGCTCCTGGATAATAAAGTTAGATACTTTATTAACGAGGTTTACGTCTCATATCTCGAAAAAATGTAATATTTTTAAAAAAGCATTCCATAAACATAAAAAATAAAAAATGGATTTTTTTTAAATTTGATTAATATTAAATATTAATAAGAGGTCTCAAAACTATTGCTCTTATTCTTCCAAAGAGGTGGTGTTATGAGAACGATATCATAAAATATAATTATTATTATTATTGGGTAGGCCCTACAAAGTGGGGAAACACACCACGGAATTATTTCGAGACCGGGATTAAAAATGTGGCCCATAAATGATATAATCAATATTATTGGACTACAACCAAAAAAATCTATCACTTTATCAGGAGTAGAGTAGGGAGAGGATAACCTTCTTATGAGACATTATTACGATGTCTATACCAATTATCAAAAGCTGGAATATTCTCGCTGGGATCGCTTTTTACAGTTTATAGATTATTATGGAATAAAAAATTCCATATGTGCGAAGTTAACGCTGTTTATCTTTTCCTCTTTAGGTTCCTCTTTACTCGTCTTTAAGTAATCCTGTTTCTACGGGAAGAGACAAATAATTAATCTCCCGTAGAAACAAACCTTCGGAATTAGTCATAATATATAGACCATAAACAAAAAGAAATGGATCTCATTTTTTTTCTTACTATTAAAATAAAATAGAAAATAAATCGTATTTGACTTTGTCAAATTTTTTTATGATAAAGAATTTGTCCGTTCATCCCTCTTTGGTTCTTAAAGAACAGAGAGGATCTGTTGAATCTCAAGTATGTTATTTAACCAGTCGAGTAAAAAAACTTACTGAGCATTTGGACCTGCACAAAAGAGACTATTCGTCCCAAAGAGGTTTGTGGAAAATTGTGGGTAAACGTAAGCAACTTCTGATTTATCTGTTCAAGATAGATAGAATTCGTTACAATAATTTAATTGGTGAATTAGATATTCGTGGGCCACGTTAATTTCGAACGAAGTTTTCAGATCCAATTATGGTTTATTAAATTCCGGAGAGTCGTTCTTTTGTCTTAATTGATTTATAAACGGAGAAGAGTTATGATTATGGTTGCTACGGAGAAAGACCCCATGATGGTAAGTATGGGTCCTCATCATCCATCAATGCATGGTGTTCTTCGACTTATTGTTACTCTAGATGGTGAAGATGTTATTGACTGTGAACCTATATTAGGTTATTTACATAGAGGAATGGAAAAAATTGCTGAGAACCGAACAATTGTCCAATATCTACCCTATGTAACACGATGGGATTATTTAGCTACTATGTTCACAGAGGCAATAACGGTTAATGCGCCAGAAAGATTGGAAAATATTCAAGTACCTAAAAGGGCTAGCTATATAAGAGTTATTATGCTAGAGTTGAGCCGTGTAGCTTCTCATTTGTTATGGCTTGGACCTTTCATGGCTGATATTGGTGCGCAGACTCCTTTCTTTTATATTTTAAGAGAGAGGGAAATGATATATGATTTATTTGAAGCTGCCACGGGCATGCGAATGATGCATAATTATTTCCGCATTGGAGGAGTAGCTGTGGATTTACCCTACGGTTGGATAGATAAATGCTTAGATTTTTGCTATTACTTCTTCCCAAAAGTGACAGAATATGAAAGGCTTATTACACGCAATCCTATCTTTTTGAAACGAGTTGAGGGAGTAGGCATTATTGGTAGAGAAGAAGCAATAGATTGGAGTTTATCAGGACCCATGCTACGAGCTTCCGGAATCCAATGGGATCTTCGTAAAGTGGATCATTATGAATGTTATGATGAATTGGATTGGGAAATCCAATGGCAAAAAGAAGGAGATTCGTTAGCTCGTTATTTGCTTCGAATCGGGGAAATGAAAGAATCTATAAGAATAATTAGACAGGCCCTAGAAGTAATTCCGGGAGGGCCCTATGAGAATTTAGAGGTCCGACGTCTAAATAAGGGAAAAGATTCGCAATGGAACGATTTTGAATCTCGATTTATTAGTAAAAAACCTTCCCCTACGTTTGAGTTATCAAAACAAGAACATTATGTGAGAGTAGAAGCTCCCAAAGGAGAATTAGGGATTTTTTTAATAGGAGATGATAATATTTTTCCCTGGAGATGGAAAATAAGATCACCTGGTCTTATTAATTTGCAGATTCTTCCTCAACTGGTTAAAAGGATGAAATTGGCCGATATCATGACGATTTTGGGTAGTATAGATATCATTATGGGAGAGGTTGATCGTTAAAATGGTGATTAATATAGCGGATATCGAAGAACAAGCTATCAATTTATTGGGATTTCCAAAAGAAATCTCTAGTCTTATATGGATTTTAATTGACATAATTACTCTTTTATTGGGAATTACGACAGGATTATTAGTTATTGTATGGCTCGAAAGAAAAATATCTGCAGGAATACAACAGCGTATTGGACCTGAATACGCTGGTCCTTTGGGAATTATTCAAGCTTTGACGGATGGGATCAAACTACTTCTGAAAGAAGATATTCTTCCATCTAGGGGAGATATTTGGTTATTTAGTATTGGACCAGCGATAGTGGTCATACCTATTTTTTTAGGTTATTTAGTAATTCCCTTTGGCCGCCACATTGTTCTACTTGATCTTAGTATAGGTGTTTTTTTTTGGATTGCCATTTCAAGTATTGCTCCCCTTGGACTTCTTATAGCAGGATATGGATCAAATAATAAATATTCTTTTTCAGGTGGTCTCCGAGCTGCTGCTCAATCTATTAGCTATGAAATTCCTTTAGCTTTATCTGTGTTATCTATATCTCTACGTGTGATCCGTTGGAATATGAGATTGATTTTACCCTCTTTTTAGGATAAAACAGGAAAAAAGAAGTGAATGGAATGAATATTGATTCTTCATTCCGATCGAAAAACTAGATAGTCATATGGGTGATATCAAACAGTTTGCAAATCTGCAGTAAGATGATTGAGCCCCATCCCCCATGTACAAGAGTGAAAGCATGCACAATCAGTGAAAACTGCCCAGTTCATATATTAGTCGTTGGGGCCCAACAGCGGGGAGGCGAAAAAGTATGAAGTTACTATCATACATACCGAAAATTAAGCAAAGGTAGGTGGTGAGAAACACCAAGATATAAAAAGATTAGTGAAAGAAAAAGATAAATTATTTCCAGACCAGAGATGTTTCAATATAAATGGGATGACAATAAGGACTTGGCATTGGTAGGGATGATCAAGTAGTACTTCCCCATAACCCCGATCTAAAATATGTTTCTATCTACTCTAAAAAGAATGGCTATCCAGAACGAAGTAATCCTTTACACAGTTTTCCTCTCTCCCACAAAAAAAATAGTGAAGGTTGAGATAGATTCAAAAGCTTATATTATTGTAGCAGACAGAATCTCATTGGTCCAATTTATCTAATATAATATATAATAAATTGGTGCTTGTTTTCTTTTGGTTATTGCATTTTTTATTTTTCAACGGCCATTGAGAAGCCGTATGAAGCGAAAGTTTCACGTACGGTTTTGGAATAGAGATAAGAACATTGATGTTCTATCGACTATAATTATCCAACAGTTCAAGTACAATTGATATAGTTGAAGCACAGTGCAGATATGGTTTTTTAGGATGGAATTTGTGGCGTCAACCTATAGGGTTTATAGCTTTTTTCATCTCGTCTCTAGCAGAATGTGAGAGATTGCCCTTTGATCTACCAGAAGCGGAAGAAGAATTGGTAGCGGGTTATCAAACTGAATATTCGGGTATCAAATTTGGTTTATTCTACGTCGCTTCTTACCTAAATCTATTAGCTTCTTCATTCTTTGTAACAGTTCTTTACTTGGGCGGATGGAACTTATCAATTCCATTCATACCCATTCTGGAACATTTTGAATGGGATTCAATTTCTGGAATTAGCGAGGTCGTTAATATCACGATCGGGATCCTAATTCTATTAACTAAAGCTTATCTGTTCTTATTTATTTCTATCACGGCAAGGTGGACCTTGCCTAGGATAAGAATGGACCAATTATTGGATCTTGGTTGGAAATTCCTTCTACCTATTGCTTTGGGTAATCTATTACTCACAGCTTCTTTCCAACTTATTCTATTGTGACCAACTCTATCTTCTTCTTCGTGAAGAGGTTGTGCATTCTGTAATACATCCAAATTTATTAGATAGATCAAATATATGAATTCAAATTTGATAGATAGATCAAATCTATGAAGAGAAAGAATTCTCTATGAAATTAATATTTAAGGAGATTTGCTACATGTTCTCCACGGTTACTGGGTTTTTGAATTATAGTGAACAAGCAATCCAGGCTGCGAGATATATTGGTCAAGGTTTTATGGTTACGTTATATCACATGAATCGTTTACCTATTACTATTCAATATCCCTATGAAAAATTGATCCCATCAGAACGATTCCGTGGACGGATCCACTTTGAATTTGATAAATGTATTGCTTGTGAAGTATGTGTGCGTGTATGCCCGATCAATCTACCTGTTGTGGATTGGAAAGTCGGAACGGATATTGGTAAAAAACGATTGGAAAATTATAGCATTGATTTTGGAATTTGTATCTTTTGTGGGAATTGTGTCGAATATTGTCCCACAAATTGTCTGGCGATGACCGAAGAATATGAACTTTCGGCCTATGATCGTCATGAATTAAATTATGATCATATTGCTTTAGGACGTTTACCCATATCGGTAATTGAAGATTTAACAATTCGAACAATTCCGAGTTCAACATATTAACATAACTTAATATGTATTAATAAACTATGGGCAAATATTATGATTCAATCATTCGAGCAATTAATTCGAGTTCCGATCAAAAAGGACTGATAAATAACTTTTGATCCATATGAACCAGGAATTAATAATATTGTTGATATTCCATTAAGAATGTCAAATATAGATTGGTCGAAATCTATTATTGACCGATAGATTACTATTATTGACCGATAGATTAGATTTATGAATCAGTCCCCATATCGAATGAAATATTTGAAGTACACAGTATTTGCCAGTATGGCAAATAGGTAAATGAGATCCCCTTTTTTTAGTGAATGGGATAGAAGAATATAATAATATTGGAACTTATCGTGCACATAATGAATCAACCTGAGCAGATATATGATATTCTTTTGGCTCCTATAACGCTAAGTCTAATATTAGGAGGTCTAGGAGTAGTATTATTTACTAATATAATTTACTCCGCTCTTTCATTGGGGCTAGTTCTTATTTGTATATCCCTATTCTATATTCTATTGAACGCGGATTTTGTAGCTGTTGCACAAATCCTGATCTACATAGGAGCTGTTAATATTTTGATCATATTCGCCGTGATGTTGATGAATAACCCGAAATATCCTAATTCTGATTCCCCCTGGACCGTCGGAGATAGCATCGCTTCAATAGTTTGTACAAGCCTTTTTTGTTCATTAATTACTATTATCCTGAACACATCATGGTTCGGAATATCTCTGACTCAAAAATCAGATCAAATTGTTGAACGAGATCTAACAAGCAATATTCAACGTATTGGAACTCATTTATCCACTGATTTTTTCCTTCCATTCGAACTCATTTCTATAATTCTTCTAGTTGCTCTCATAGGAGCGATTACTATAGCTCGCCGAGAAGAAACAGTTTGAAAAGTTGCAAATTAAAATTTTATCTTTTATATTGCAGAGGAATCATTTTATTCCTTAGATAATGGAAAATAATAAACTTAATAGAACTTTTGTTTGTATCTGAAGAAGTTGTTGAGGTATGAGGAGTTCCTCTATTATGCTCGAACATGCACTTATTTTAGGTGCTTATTTATTATCTATCGGTATTTATGGACTAGTAACAAGTCGGAATATGGTTAGAGCACTTATGTGTCTTGAGCTAATACTGAATGCGGTTAATTTAAATTTAGTAACATTCTCAGATTCTTTTGATAGTAGGCAAGTAAAGGGGGACATCTTCTCAATTTTTGTTACAGCTATTGCAGCTGCTGAAGCAGCTATTGGATTAGCTATTGTTCTGGCAATATATCGTAACAGAAAATCAACTCGTATCGATCAATTTAATTTGTCAAAATGGTAATATCTACATATTATTAATCTGTATATCTAGTCCTATTCTAAATAGATAGTCTGTATCTCTAAAAGATAGATCTCTCGCTCTATCTTTTTTTTTTTTATTTTATAAATAGATAAAGAGCGTATTGCGATCAATCAAGAACATTATTCATATTTAACTAATTATCCAAATGATCTGTCTAACACAATTAGACCAGATTTGGTGAAATCTGGAGAGATGAAAGTTAGACAAATCTGTTTCTTAACAGATAGAATCCGAATCTATCCATTATATCACTGATAATACAATTATTGATTTGCTTTATATTCATCATATATCGTTATTGTCCATATATTATAATATTTTATCAAATTAAAAACTTTTTAATACTAACTAATGGAATTCTTAGATCCAATGGCACATTCAGTCAAAATTTATGATACATGTATTGGTTGTACCCAGTGTGTACGAGCGTGTCCGACAGATGTATTAGAAATGATACCTTGGGAAGGATGTAAAGCTAAGCAAATTGCTTCTGCTCCAAGAACAGAAGACTGCGCAGGTTGTAAGAGGTGTGAATCCGCTTGTCCAACGGATTTTTTAAGTGTACGTGTTTATTTATGGCATGAAACAACTCGCAGTATGGGTCTAGCTTACTGACCACTGACTCAAAATAAAAAATAGTTAGATCCATCCCATACATATTTTTCATTCTGCTTTTTCTCTTTCACTGATCAAAACCCATACTCGACCCAAGAGCTCAAGCATGGGTTTTGATATCGAAAGTCTCTTCTCTTTCCATTATGAACAATTTACCTTGGTTAACAATAATTGTTATTTTTCCCATATCTGCGGGGTTATTAATTCCAATATTTCCCCATAGAGGGAATAAGATGATTCGATGGTATACTTTAGGTATTTGCTTATTAGATCTCCTTTTAATGGCCTATACATTCCGTTATTATTATCATTTTGATAATTCATCAATCCAATTGGAAGAGGATTATAACTGGATAGATCTTATTCAGTTTCATTGGAAACTGGGAATTGACGGATTTTCCATTGGACTTATTTCATTGACAGGATTTGTAACTACTTTAGCTACTTTAGCTGCTTGGCCAGTTACTCGAAATCCGCGATTGTTGCATTTCTTAATGTTGGTAATGTACAGTGGCCAATTAGGATTATTTGCTTCTCGAGATATTCTACTTTTCTTTCTCATGTGGGAGTTGGAACTAATTCCCGTTTACCTACTTTTATCCATGTGGGGGGGGAAAAGACGTCTATATTCGGCCACAAAATTTCTTTTGTATACTGCGGGTGGTTCCATTTTTATCTTAATGGGAGCTTTAAGTATGGGTCTTTATGGATCTCATGGACCAACATTTGATTTCGACATATTAGCTAAAAAATGTTATCCGATAACACTCGAAATAGTATTCTATTTAGGGTTTTTGATCGCTTATGCAATAAAATTACCAATCTTCCCTTTACATACCTGGTTACCAGATACTCATGGGGAAGCACATTATAGTACATGTATGCTTTTGGCCGGAGTTCTATTGAAAATGGGAGGATATGGGCTGATACGAATCAATATGGAATTGCTACCTAATGCTCATTCTCTGTTTTCACCATGGTTGATAATAATAGGAGCGGTGCAAATTATCTATGCAGCTTTAACTTCTATGGGTCAACGCAATTTGAAAAGGAGGATAGCTTATTCATCAATATCTCATATGGGTTTTGTAGTTATAGGAATTGGTTCCATGACAGATACAGGTCTTAATGGAGCCATTTTGCAAATGATTTCTCATGGATTAATTGGTGCTGCACTTTTTTTCTTGGCAGGAACAAGTTACGATAGGATACGTACTCTTTTCCTTGACGAAATGGGAGGAATCGCTATACCAATACCTAAAATCTTTACTATGTTCAGTAGCTTTTCAATGGCTTCTTTTGCATTGCCAGGAATGAGTGGTTTTGTAGCAGAATCTATTATATTATTGGGAATAATTACTAGTAATAAATATTCTTCAACCTTTCGAATCCTTATTACTGTAATAGCAGCAATTGGAATCATATTAACTCCTATCTATTTATTATCTATGTTACGTAGAATATTCTACGGATATAAGGTTTTGAATGTCCCGAATCCTTATTTTAAGGATTCAGGATCACGCGAAATTTTTATTATGATCTGTCTCTTTCTACCAATCATAGGTATTGGTCTTTACCCCGATCTAGTTCTATTTCTATACCATTATAAGGTAGAAGCTATTTTCTCTCAATCTTCCTATGAATCGTAAATTTTTTTTACCTTCCAGAGCTATCTAATAGGCCTAATTTTCCTCTTCTCTTTATGAAATATTAATAGAATTAATAGAGAGAATTGCTCTCTAGTTCGAGTTATTTCAAGTAGTGATTTTCTACGATTTTCTATTCACCCTTTGAAATAACTTGGACGAGCCACCTATTATCTCACTTCTCAATAACATGGAATGACTGTATCGAATCTATCCGACGCGAATTCATCTCATTTATTGTTCTCATCTCATTTATTGTTCTATGCTAAATCAACCATCCATAGCTATGTAAACCTATTCCTAATAGATCAACCCCCAAATAGCAGCTCCAGACTACAAAAAATCCTATAGAAGCCACAATTGCCGGTTTCTCACCTTGCCAACCCCTGTTGATTCTAGTATGTAGATAAATTGCAAATATGGTCCACGTAATTAATGCCCAAGTCTCTTTTGGATCCCAGCTCCAATAAGATCCCCATGCTTCATTGGCCCATACTGCCCCAGAAAGAATACCTATAGTTAAAAGAGAAAATCCTAGACCAATGGCACGATAACTCCAATTATCTAATTGGATAGTCAATTTCCATTTACGATAATTCGTAAATGGAAAGCAAAAAGTAGATTTAAAATCCTTTTTTTCTTGGTCGTATAAATACCAATTTAGATTGGGAGGGAAGAATCGTAAAAAGGAATTATCCGCACTAAGAAGAATCTCTCGATTTATTCGAGACGTAATCACCAAAAAAGCTATTGATGCTAGGGATCCACATAAGAGAGTTGCATAGCTGAGCAATATCATACTTACATGCATCATTAACCAATGAGATTGTAAAGCGGGTACTAACATTGCAGATTGTTGCATTTTATCCGGAAGACCTAAAGTAGCAAAACCATGAGTTAACATAGCACTTGGCGCGGTGATTGCACCTAACCACCAAGTATCCTGGCCCCGTACTACTATAATTATATGAATAATGCAGGAACTCCATGAAAGGAACATGAATGACTCATACAAATTACTTAACGGTAAATGTCCCGAATAGAACGAACGAGTAACTAATACTCCCGTTATACAAATAAACGTAACTATCATGCCCTTTCTTCCCGAACTACTTAGTTCTTCACTTTGATAAACTAAGGTTCCCCAATAAATGAGAGTTAGAACAAAAGTCAGAGAAAAAGAGACATGAGCTGATATATGTTCTAGAGTGATTAATATCATGATAAATCCATTTTTTCATTTGATTTTGTGCTAAGAAGATAAAATTGATTAATATTTCATCAATCATATCGACATAGATCGAACAGTGGTAGTAATTATACCTATAATTAGGTAATCCTATAATTATAGTATAGGATTCTGTATTGAATCCATGGTATCTTATTTCCAAGAATGCCACCACTCGGATTCGAACCGAGATGCTCTAGCACTGCTTCCTAAGAGCAGCGTGTCTACCAATTTCACCATGGCGGCTTGATATTGTCTAGTCAATAGATTATACTATTTTTCCGAGATTGTCAATGGGAATATGTAGATAAGAGTAATTGGTAGTATAAAAGAGTAATTGGTATCAGCAATGTCTGAATGTCAGTTTGGATATCACATTTAATATGTGATGTTGGTCGTTATAACGGAGCATAACGCAGTTTGGTAGCGTGCCATCTTGGGGTGATGGAGGTCGCGGGTTCAAATCCTGTTGCTCCGAAACGAACGAGCATACAAGAACGTATGGATTTAATATTAATAGTTCTGCCATTGAACAAATAGAATAACTAAAAAAAAATGATTTCAATGGAATCAGAACAACAACATGTAACAACGAGAAAGGAGAAGGGTTTTGTATTATTACTTTCCCATTGTAATGATTCGGTCGGAAAATAACATCAATTTTGGCATAGATAAAACAAAGAAACTAGGATGAATTTAATTAGATATCTTTCCTATATCTTTCCTATTATTCTTTTATCAACTGTCTGATCAATTAGACCTTAGATATTGCGATGTGAATAGGAAGGTAGACATTCCCATAATTTTATTTAGAAGATCGCAAGAATCTAACAGGGGAACTAATCCTTAGCTATTATGTCCCTATGTTTCCCAAAATGGTCCCAGTAGATATACAAAGAATATAGCTGTGAGTAATCTTAAAAAATTGAGTGAGCACTCCTTCCTATCTGACCATAAGGGAAAGGATAAAGAACGAAATTAAAAATTAGGAAGAAAAAAAGGATAAATAGTTAAATTTGTAACTAAAAACTACAAACGATTTATCATCATTAGAGCATCGGTCCGATGACCCATTTATCAGACCGAAAGAAACAAGCGATTCTATTATTAAATAACTGATGATTAATTGCATAGTTAATATGGTTATTATGTTTTTATTGAGTATCTTTTTGGCATAGATAGAATTAAATTAAATAGAATTATCAGCAACATGTAATGCTGGAGTTTATCCGGGATTCTTAAATTAAAAAGAATGATGCATTTTGCATCTTTTTCCAATGGGAAAGGAGAACGGCTGTAGTGGAACTAATTTATGACCGTGTCCCTTTTCCCCGACCACCTTTCCAAGTATCTTCTACCTAGAAGATAAGATAAAAAATGGTTCCCATATCTGTTCTTCAACATCGGTGTAGTCTATTTGGTGGTGTTACGCATCATCCTCCAGGATCTATATTTTTTTTTTATTTGGGTGAGCCATAGAAATTAGAAAAAGCTTTTGCTGCGGCCCGATATGCTTTTCCCTTCCAAACATTGCTGCGAATTTTTTTTTTAGATTTAGAGGTACGCTTCTTTGGAACTGCCATAATGAATAATAGTTTTAATTCATTTATCTAGTTCGATGTGAAGGACATGTATGTACTTATCAATTATCAATACTGTATAGTTTTTTATGAATAAAATAAACTTTAATTAGATTTAACTCCCTCAATTCTTTTCAATTGAAATAAGTAATGACTCACCTTCTTTTGGTTAATCCGTTCCCACCCCACCCATTTGTCAAAATGGGTGTCATCTATTACAAATCAAATACGAATTGCTGAATCAATTTTTTAATTTGACCATCTGGTCCTAATTATTATGCGAAGTAACGGATATAAAAAAAATAAAATAACTAGTTATAGTTACTTCGATCAATTCGGATTTGTTCACTTTTGGTTGTCGATTGGTTTAATTCTTTCTTGTTAAGCTCGATTTACTACTATTCATTTACAGTATAAGAAGTATTATAAATACTGTATCTTTGGCTAATCAAACTAAATTCAAATTATATTAAATCATTCATATACAATTTGTGTGTGTACACAGCTATCTTTATATCTATATTTGAGTACCTAGACTGAAAATTAGGTACTAGAGTTCCTTCATTACTCATCTTATTTGATGAGTATTAAGTATTGATCGGTTTAAATCTGGTATTTGCATAAAAAAGGATGAAAAAAGGTAAATGGAATATTAAATTTATGGGATCCCATCCCATATTCTATCATTCTTCTTAGAATGCGACCTATTCTTTTTTTGTCATTTTCTTCCGGATCTAGTGGATTGGAAACCAAGAATGTTCAATAGAAAAACATTTCAAATAATGATTCGATCTTCCTATGGAATTTCTATATAAATATGCTCGGATCGTGCCTTTCTTTCCGCTTTCAGTTTCTGTACCAATCGGATTAGGATCCTTATTTTTTCCTGGGGCAACTAAGAGCCTTCGTCGTACATGGGCTCTTATTAGCATTTTTATGCTAAGTGTAGCTATGTTTATTTCTTTCAATCTATTCTTACAACAAATTACCGGTGGTCCTATCCATCGATATTTCTGGTCCTGGATCATCAACAATAAGTTTTCGTTAGAGTTGGGCTATTTGATTGATCCACTTACTTCCATTATGTTAGTTTTAGTTACAACAGTTGGAACCATGGTTATGATCTACAGTGATAACTATATGTCTCATGATAAAACGTATGTTAGGTTTTTTGCTTATCTCAACTTTTTCAATGCTTCTATGCTAGGACTAGTTATTAGTCCTAATTTACTACAAATATATATATTTTGGGAATTAGTGGGAATATGTTCCTATTTATTGATAGGTTTCTGGTTTACACGACCCAGTGCGGCTAATGCTTGTCAAAAAGCATTTATAACTAATCGTGTGGGAGATTTTGGACTCTTATTAGGAATCTTAGGTTTTTATTGGGTCACGGGTAGTTTCGAATTTAAATATTTGTCCGAAAAATTAAACGAATTGATTGCCGTTGATGGGGTTAGTTCATTCTTTGTTACTTCGTGTACTTTTCTCTTATTTTCAGGTCCAGTAGCCAAATCTGCACAATTTCCACTTCATGTATGGTTACCTGATGCTATGGAAGGACCTACTCCTATTTCAGCTCTTATACATGCCGCTACTATGGTAGCAGCAGGAATTTTTCTTGTAACTCGATTGTTTCCTCTTTTCAGAGCTTTACCTTTAATAATGAGTCTTATCTCTTGGATAGGTGGAATAACAGCTCTATTGGGAGCTACTATGGCTCTCGCTCAAAAAGATCTTAAAAGAGGCTTGGCTTATTCCACTATGTCTCAATTAGGTTATATGATGTTAGCTCTAGGTATAGGTTCCTATCGAACCGCTCTGTTCCATTTGATTACACATGCTTATTCCAAGGCATTATTGTTCCTAGGATCTGGATCAGTTATCCATTCCATGGAACCCATTGTTGGATATTGTCCTGGTAAAAGTCAGAATATGGCTTTTATGGGTGGTTTGAGGAAATATATGCCAATTACAGGAATTACATTTCTTTTAGGGACACTTTCTCTTTCTGGTATTCCGCCTTTTGCTTGTTTTTGGTCCAAAGACCAAATTCTTAGTGATAGTAAGTTATATTCCCCCATTTTAGGAGGGATAACTTGGTTCACAGCAGGATTAACTGCCTTTTATATGTTTCGTATGTATTTACTTACTTTTGAAGGGGACTTTCGTATAAATTTTGTTAATTTATATAACAACCATATTACATTATATTCGACTTCTATGTGGGGAGAGGAGGGATCCAGGACATTAAGTAAAACTAAAACGAGAGTGAATTCTCTCTCAAATCAAATTACAGGAAGTAATAGTAATACTTCCTTCTCCAAAGAAGCATTCCAAATTTTGAATAAGATCGAAGGATTTTCAAAAAATAAAAAGAATAGAGGTTTTGTTGCTACTTATTCTTTCGTACATAAAGGATATTTTGGATATCCGAAAGAATCGGGCAACACAATGCTATTGCCTTTAGTTATATTGGGCATATTGACTCTGTTTGTTGGATTGATAGGAGTTCCTTTTTTCCGAGGCCAAATGAATTATTGTATATTATTTCAATGGTTGAGTTCATCAATGAACCATTTCGATGAGAACCATCCAAAAAATTTGTTTGAATCTTTCACAGATGCAATCCCCTCAGTTGGTATAGTATTTCCCGGTATATTGATGGCCTATGTTCTATCTAAACCTATTAACATCTTATCACAAAATGTATATCATAAAACAATTAGGATTATCTCAGACCAATCGATTAATATGATATATAATTGGTCATATCATCGAGCTTATATAGATATATATTATGACATAATCTTAACTAGAGGTCTACGAAGATTAGCTGAAAAAAGTAATTCATTTGATCAATGGGCAATTGATGGAATCCCAAATGGAGTAGGGATTTTAGGTCTTTTTGTAGGAGAGGGAATGAGATGTCTAGGAGGAGGACGTATATCTTCCTATATATTTATATTTGTTTTTTTATCATGTATATCTATATATATATTAATATATTATTATTCTATATTGAACTAGAATATATAGGGATAAAGATGATTTTTATATTTTTTTTTTAATGCTAAAAAAAAAAAAAAGAAAGACAAATAGTGATTGATTCGGTATCGGTAAAGGTACGATCGTCGATATGAGATCCATTCTAACCCTTTGTCACTTTCCACTACTGCATCTACCAAAATCCCCGGGCAGATGGGATAAGATATACATATTCTATAAACTAACCCATGTTGCCCCTTTGGGCATAGTAAGCATACTATGCCCAATGACAGACCTGCAGCACTTTATCAATTTCTCAATATGCGTCTAAAGGAGGGCTGTGGTGGTGGTTGACCACCACCTCTTGCCAGGGTCCGGGGAAATAAAAAGGGATTGCTATCATGACCTTTTATACCTATAATATAACCTGTATTATACATTATACATAGGAAGGCGAGGAGGTGAGTTGTCCCACTAGTCTCGAAGAAACCTTTGCATTGAGTTTTTCAGTTTACTAATCGTTGATGTCATAGGTCGAGTCAAAGACCCGAGTATTGACCATATATTAAATTGGAATTTAAACCTTCGTTATTCCTCAGTAGCTCAGTGGTAGAGCGGTCGGCTGTTAACCGATTGGTCGTAGGTTC